ATATTATAATAAGAGGTCTTATTCCTAGGGAGACTGTAGCTGTGGCTAAGATAATTGCACTGACAATTCTATTTTTTACAGGTTTTAGGGGTTTAAGTGTATAAGTAGAGGATATTATATTGATTGCAATATTTAGGTAAAAAAATAGATTTATTACAGATCCTGCTACTAATATAAATACTATGGGTTGTATTGATTCTATGAGTATCACGATGGTTACGAGTTTTGGCATGAATCCTGTTAATGGTGGCAGACCTCCTAATGATAGAAGAAGAATAATGACAGCTAAGTGTAACATTAGATTTTTGGCGGCAATTTTATTTAGGTGTTTAACGGAATAAATGTTAAAGTGTATTATAGTTAGAAATAAGGGTGTAATTAGAATAGAGTAGATCAGGAAATATAAAATTGAAATATATGGCTTATAAATTGCAGTAAGTCTTAGTATTCAGCCAATATGGCCAATTGATGAGTAGGCTATAATAGTTCGTACTTGCCTTTGATTTATACCTATAATGCCTCCAACCAGTGCATTGACTCCGGCTATCACTATAATAAAGTAGGTGTCTTTCAAGGGAAGAAGCAGAGCTAAAATTGTTAGAGGGGTGATTTTTTGTCAGGTGGATAAGATTAAGCATGAAATTCATGAGATTGAAGCTATGACTGAGGGATATCAGAAGTGACAGGGGGCGCTTCCTAGTTTTAAGAGTACTGATGTTGTTAGTAAAATAGGTATTAAATTTGGTATAAAAGAAGAATATATTCATATTGATATACTTGATATTAATAGTAATGCGGATCCTAATGCTTGTGCGAGAAAATATTTTACAGATCCTTCAGTTTCTTGATTATTTTTAGTGTGTAGTATGATGGGGATAAATCTAAGTAAGTTAAGTTCTATAGCTCCCCATAGAAGGATTCAGTTTGTTCTGGATAAAGCCATGAGGGTTCTAATTAATAGTGACAATGATGTGAGCATTATAATTGGAGAGTAGATAGGGTTCATGAAGATTATGGAGGAGTTGAACCCCCTTATAAGAATTAGAAGTTCTTACGTATCCCGGCTAATCTAGGCTGATCAGTCTAGGGATCCTTCTTTTCATTCGTGAATTAAGCCTAGAAGTAGAATTAGAAGGAATCTTACGGAGGTGATTAGGGTGATATTTATGTCATTGGTTAAAATGATGGTGGGAATAGGTACTAATAGTACGATTTCGATGTCAAATACAATAAAAATAATTGCTAGCAGGAAAAATCGTATGGAGAAGGGAATTCGTGCTGTTCTTTTAGGGTCGAATCCACACTCGAATGGAGAGGATTTTTCTCGGTCTGCATATGATCGAGCTCTTAGTAGTCAGGCTGCGAGAAGAACAATAGCCGGGATTATTAGGGCAAGGAGTGTAGATAGTATAATAAGATTCATTAACTAGAAATGAATATATTATCTCTTGATTAAAAGTCAAGTGCTGTTTACAAGCTCTCTAGTCAGATACAGGGAATTAATTCCTTAATTAACGTCATCAGAGTTATCCGTTCGTCCGGCGCTGTATCAAATTATAGTTACTAGGGGTGCACATAGAATTAGGAGGGCTAGAGATAGGGGTAGGAACCTTTTTCATGTTAGGTTTATTAGATGATCATATCGTATACGGGGATAAGTTGCTCGCACTCAGATAAATAGTGTTGCTAGGAGTACGGTTTGGGTTACTAGAATAATATCGCTTAGCAGTGGAAGCAGGGTTCTAAAAAAGATTACTCTTGTAAATAGTCTTATTACTAGAATGTTGGCATATTCTGCCATGAAGATTAGGGCAAATAAACCTCTTCTGTACTCGATATTAAATCCTGATACTAGTTCTGATTCACCCTCCGCAAAGTCAAATGGGGTTCGATTGGTTTCTGCTAAATTAGTAATAAACCAGACAGCGGCTAAGGGTATAAATATAATTGCAATTCAGGATATTGAGTTTATTTTAGTGAAGTCTATGGTGGTAATTATGATGAGGGCTCTAAGGAGAATTAGAGATATTCTTACTTCATAGGAAATGGTTTGTGCTACGCCACGTAAAGCTCCTAATAAGGCATATTTTGAGTTGGATCTTCATCCCGCTAAAAAGGTTGTATAAACGTTTATTCTTGATACGCAAAGAAAGTACAGGATTCTAAATTCTATGAAAAATGATTGATGGGAGTGGGGGTAGATAACTCATATTATCAAGGCTAGAATTAACCCTATAGTAGGGGCGAATAAGAAGGGTATTTGATTTGATGGGGTGGGTTTCGCTTGTTCTTTAACGAATAATTTAATTGCATCTGCGAATGGTTGAGGGAGACCTATTAACCCTACTTTGTTTGGGCCCTTGCGTAAGTGGAAATAACCCAGAAATTTTCGTTCTATGAGAGTATAGAAAGCTATTCCTAATAGAGCTAGAACTATTCTTATTAAAATGGATGTAAAAAATGGAATATTCATGTAACAAGGGAGCTTTACTCATAAACAGGGTTTAAATCTGTGGCACTATTCTGCCACCTTGATGGGCTTGAAGATGAGTCGAACATCTTAAGTGGACGTTCAAGGTCCAGTGTTTCCAAAGCATCAAGCCGCTACTGAGAGATCTCTCTTATCAAGTGCAAGTTGATAGTTCTAAATAAACTAAGTTGCATATAGTAGGTGGGAGTAAACCCATGAACCGATCCTAAGTCGATGGCACTGTTCTGCCAACCTACTACATAGTGGATGTGATATATTATTTAATATAGTTTATATTCTTTCTTATGTTATAATTATTATTCTTAATTAGGTCCTTTCGTACTATAAATAGATTTATTTATTGAGGATAGAAACTAACCTGGCTTACGCCGGTCTGAACTCAGCTCATGTAGGGTATTATTGGTTGAACAAACCATCTTTATATGACTTTTGCTTCATATAGATTCCCTAAGCCAACATCGAGGTGCCAACCCCCACTATTGATAAGAACTCTTTAGTGGGATTAGCCTGTTATCCCTAAGGTAGCTTGTTCTGGTGATCTTAATTAAGGGTCATAAAGTAGATTAATTAATCTTTTTGTAGGGGATGATTGATTTTTCCCTGGTCGCCCCAACCGAATCTTATTTAAATAGTCAGTTTTAATTAAAATGAAGCTCTACAGGGTCTTCTTGTCCTTCAACGGTATCTAACAGTCTTCAGTTAGAGATTAATTTTTATGCGACTTATAGAGACAGTTTTTATTTCGTTGGTCCTTTCATTCTAGCCCACAATTAATGGGCAAGTGATTATGCTACCTTTGCACGGTTAGGATACCGCGGCCGTTGAACGTGAGTCACTGGGCAGGAATTACTTCTTATGTGGATGCAAGAAGCAATGTTTTTGTTAAACAGTCGAAATAATGATTTGCCGAGTTCCTTTATAAGTTTTTATTTGATAGTAGTATATATTGTTATATGTTAGTTATTATTTATTTTTCTAATACTTATTTTTACATAATATTTTAAGATTGATTATTTTTCTTAGATCTCGATTTCGTGATGCAATATATTTATTTATTTTATAAGTAGTACGGTAAAGTACTGTTAATGGCTGTTTTTAAGCCTAGTTGGTAAGAATTAAAACTACTTGGCGTGGGATTTTAGGGCTTGTCCTCTAAAGTCTTACACTATAGATGATGCTATATGTTTTAATTAATAAATTTTATCGAGAACCAGCAATTTTCTAACGCGTGTGGTATGTAGCCTCTGCCAGTATATTTTCTAAGGTTGGTGTTACAACTAGTAGTGGGATCTAAGCTATATAAGGGCAGCTCGTGTAGAATTCGGGAGTTTATTTTTAATTTTTAGCTTGTAAAACCATAATGCACAAGGTACGTGTGTTAAACACTACTTAAGTTTATTAGTTGTTTCCTTTTTAGTACTTAATATTGGTGATTGAGTAGAGAATTATTATTAAAGTGTTTTATTTAAGTAGATTTTGTATGATTAGAGTAGATATGCGAAGTAAACAGATTGTTTTATTTTTAGTGTAAGTAAAAAGCATTGTATATGCTATACTTCGACAGGTGCAACTTCCGTTACACCTACTTTGTTACGACTTATCTCGCCTTTGGGCAAGAGTGACGGGCGATGTGTGCATGTCTTAGATTCGTTTTCATTATGATGCGGTATTATTATTACGTCCAAGTCCACCTTTATATGACTTTTAATGTCGTATTTCGTATCTTTATTTAGGATGTAACCCATCATCACCTTCTCATGAGCTGCACTTTGACCTGACGTAAATGAGTATCGTCATAATTGCATACTTGCTACTTTTAGAGGTGTGCTTACGACGGCAGTACACAAGCTGGTCTAATCTAGAGAAGGTAGGGTGATCGTGGATTATCGAGTTATGAGACAGGTTCCCCTGGTTCGATAAGACACCGCCAAAGTCTTTAAGTTTTAAACTGTTGTTCGTATTTTTCGACTATTATTTATTCCATGAATAAACGGGTATCTAATCCGTGTTTTAATTTATGGTTTCATGATCATTTAGGTGGGTATGAATCTCAGGTTTTATAAATTAGACCTTGGGTGCTGTTTAACCCACCTTACATTTAGTCAATTATAAATTAGCTTGAGTTCGTCGTCTAACCGCGGCAGCTGGCACGAGTTTTGCCAACTCTTAATCTGATATCCAGTTCTTGCTTTTGCAGAATCACTAGTATTAATTACTGTGGCGCACTTTTACGTATAGTTTTCTTGATGTAAATTTATGCTCATTTAGGTTTGCGTTTTTTGCGGGATAGCGGGGGCTTACATGTATATTGGTTCATAACAGCTAAATTTTCAGCTAGAATCAAACTGAATAGTAAGAGAGGAAACCTCTTTTTCGGGGTATGAACCCGCTAGCTTGAATAGCTTATCTTACTAAGTGAAGATACTCTAGGTACAATATTAAATTTGCAGTTTAATGTTATTGTTTAACTACATCACTATGCCCATCTTGTAATAAGTTCAGGTTTAGAAATGATTAAGATAATGGGGACGAGATGTATGGTTATAAGAGTTAAATCTTTTGTCTTAAACTGTGATAGGGGATTTGAAGTTGCTATTAGGGATCCGTGGTGTATTGAAGTATATATATATAAAGAATAGGCTACTGTGATGAATCTTGTTAAACCAAGAAGTATAATTCTAGAAAGAGATATTTTAAGGATGGAGGTGATTAATATAATTTCTCTCATCAGATTAATTGAAGGTGGGGCTGCCATGTTTGTGGCAGTAAATAGAAATCATCACAGGGTTAAAGTTGGTGCAAGTACTATTATTCCTTTTGTAAGATATAGGCTTCGAGTATAAGTTAATTCATAATTTATATTTGCTATAACAAATAGTGCTGAAGAGCTTAAACCATGGGCAATTATTATAGCTAGAGCTGCCTGAAAGCCCCAGTTGGAGTTTATTAAGGCCCCCGCCACTATTAGTCCTATGTGGCCTACAGAAGAATAAGCAATCAATGATTTAAGATCTGATTGTCGGAAGCAGATTAGACTTGTGGATACTGCCCCGACTAGTGCAACTCTCGTCAGTGCTCTAGATGTTGACTTAGCTGTATAATAAAATAAGCTTAACATTCGTATAATTCCGTAGCCGCCCAATTTTAGTAGGATTGCAGCGAGAATTATAGATCCTGCAATTGGGGCTTCTACATGTGCCTTTGGTAGTCATAAATGTACTGTAAATATAGGAAGTTTTACTAAAAATCCCCCAATTGTTATTACTCAGGCTAGGGATCTGGATGAATAATCTTTAGGAAATTCAATTCTTATGTATATGGGTATAATAGCTGTTTTAGAGGCTATGAAGATTTTACATAGGGTAACTAGTATAGGAAGGGATGCAGCTACGGTATAAATCATTAAATATATACTGGCTTGAGAGCGCTCTGGTTGATAGCCCCATGTCATAATAAGAATCATGGTTGGGATTAGGGAGGCTTCAAATCAAATATAAAATATAAATAAATTTGGGGCTAGAAAACAGTTTACTAAGATGATTAACAGGAGAATTAAATTAGTGATAAATGTTTTTGGGTGGTGTGACTGATGTATAACTTTGGTTCTTGCTAGAATTATTATAACGGTTACTCAGACGGTTAGAATAGCCAGAGTAAAAGATATTGTATCTGATGCTATTAATTCAGTTATTATTGAGTATGAGAAATTATTGATTAAAATTGGGCATAGGGCTAATATGAATAGTGTGAGAATTAGGGCGGTAATTCATATGTAATTAGTAGTTAATATGGGGAGTATGAGCAGGGATACTAGGATTAATTGAATTTTTAGCATTTATTTCTTGTTAGAGAGCTTAGTATATCTGTGCCATAGGATCGGGACATAAGAACTATAAGTCTGAGACCAATTCTGGCTTCGCATGCCCTGAATGTTAATAGTATTACTCTGATACTAGCATTTGGGGCATTCATTATAGATAGAGTTATGGGTACAAATAGAATTAAACTTAATGTAATTCCTTCGAGGGATAGAAGGGTTATTAAAAAATGGGATTGGTTAGTAATTAGATTTAATGTGGCAATTAGGGGGAGTAGAAACACTAGATACATAATGGAGTTATACATAGAATTGAGAGAGATCTCTATCTTCGATTTACAAGATCGATGCTTGTTATTAGCTTTCAATTCTTCAGATAACACGGGATGTGATTTTTGGCACCCAAAGCCGGTGTTTTGGTTAAACTATTATCTGTGCATGATATTGAATATATCTTTAGCATGAAAAGCTAACGTGTTTAATTACACCACATACACTGTGTTTAGAGGGAACCCCATATTGTTAGCTTCAATAACATGCTTTAGATTTAGCTATCTAAACTTAGAATATAACTATTATAATTATTAAGCCAAGTATTGAAGATATTATAAGATAATTTACTGGTATAGGTTTTGAGGCGGATATTAAAATATTTGATGATTTGACTGATAGGGAATTAATGCCTTGGCCTCTGAGGGCTTCTAATCATGACTGGTCTATCAGTTTTAGGTAGTTGTGAGATAGATATATTGGTAATTTTATAGGAAACTGGGAAGAAAGTGGGATTAGAAATCATATTATGCATGAAGCGTAATGGTTAATTTGGGTTTGTATCAGTATAGATTCATTCTTTTGTTTGGTGGCAGAAATTAATCAGGCTAGAGAAGCTCCCAGTAATACTAAAATTAAAGGTATTAATTTTTGATATATAGGGATTAATATCATCTCTTGTTTTAATGGGGCAACTCATATGATAATGGCCCCCGAAATAACTGATATTGACGCTAATGTTAGTATGGGAGAAGTTAAAGGATTGCTTTCTTCTAGGTAGATATAGGGGTTGCAGTTATTGGTGCCTCAGACAACGCATAATCTAAATCGGGTTGAGTAGAATGATGTTAAACCCATAGCTACCAATATTAGTGTTACTATTAATAGGTTATGTTGATAAAATATAGAGGCTTCTACAATTATGTCCTTGGAATAAAATCCTGATATAAATGGAAACCCGCATAGAGCTAAGTTTGCTATGACGAGGCATGAAGATGTTGCAGGTATTTGATTAGCTAAATTGCCTATTCATCGTAAGTCTTGGCTGTGTATGTGGCTATGAATAAAGCTTCCCGCGCAAACAAATAGTAAGGCCTTAAATAAAGCATGCGTAATTATATGAAAATAGGCTAGATGAACTATGCCCATCCCTATGGCAGCCATTATTATACCTAGTTGACTTAGCGTAGAGAGAGCAATAATTTTTTTTATGTCACACTCTGTTGTGGCCCTTAGACCGGCTATTAAAGTGGTTGATACAGCCGTTAAAAGCAATAGGGGGGTGAATCACCAGGCGGAAGACATAAATGGGTAGAAGCGAATCAAGAGAAATACTCCAGCGGTAACTAGAGTAGAGGAGTGGACTAAGGCTGATACTGGAGTGGGGGCAGCTATAGCTGCGGGCAGCCAGCTAGAAAATGGTATTTGTGCTCTTTTTGTTATGGCCGCTAAAGTAATGGTTAGCACCTGATATATATTTTCGTCTAGTATTCACATGTGCAGGATATTTCAATGTCCTTGATTTAATGTTCATGCAATTGCTAGAAGTAATATAACATCCCCGATACGGTTGGTTAGGGCTGTAATTATCCCCGCTGCCAAAGATTTTGGGTTTTGGTAGTAAATAACTAAGATAAAAGATACAATGCCCAGACCATCTCACCCAAGAAGGAGTATTATTAAGTGGGGCAAAAAGATAAGTATGTTTATAGATAAAACAAATATTAGTACAAGGACTGTAAATCGGTTAATAAACTTATCTTCTTTTATATAGATGGTAGAAAATTTAAGGACGTTAGCAGAAATTATAAGTACCGAGCAAGAAAATATTAGCCCGAGTGGGTCTAAAATAAGTGTAAGTATAATCGGGGTGGATGAGATAGAAAAAAGACTTCATTCTAAGAGAGTAGTAGTATTAAAAAATACCGAGTAGGAAGTCGGAATTAACAGCCCCATAAAAATAGTTCATAGTAGTTTACTGGCTATAAGATTGACTTGAAATTTTTGTAACATAAAAAAGGGTCTTCTGACATTCCCGAAACCACAATTCAGAGGTTTAAACTAACCTACCTTTCTCGTATCTAAGATTAGGATAGAATTTAATGTTAATAATTAAGCTAAAAATCAAGTCCTAAGTCTTAACAAATTTATCAGTACTCTGAAAAATTCCCGACAACACTGTAAAAATTACACTATAATTAATAAATTAGCCTGTAACCGGAAAATATTACGTGGTTCGTAAAGTCCATATCTTTAAATAATCAAATCTTGTATTCTAGTTTTTTGGAAATCTAATGAATTATAGGCAGTTTGGGCCTAAAAACGAAAAATTTTAAGTTTTTTTTTTTTTTTTTTTTTTGGGTTGGGGCCCAGGGTATTTTTAGGTTGATGTAATTTTACCCCCCTCCCCCAATCAGCAAAAAACGGGGAACTTATATATATATATATATATATATCTCTCTATATATATATATATATATATATTTATATATACATATATTTATATATACATATATTTATATATACATATATTTATATATACATATATTTATATAAATATATAATTATGAATAAATTAATAAAAAAAAAAAAACAACGCGGGTTTCGCTCTTACCGAGCCGAAATCGGTATGCATTTATTTGCTTGTTGTTTGCTTTAGTGGGCGTGGTCGTCTGAGTATAGGGAGAGGAGAAGACAAAAGATGTAGGCTTGGATTAGGCAGATTGCTATTTCAAATAGAATATATCTTAGAGTGGTTATAGTTAAAAGGATGATTCTTGTGACTCTTGAAAATCATGCAGTGGCGCAGTAGACTCCTATGAGACTTAGTACAATGTGTCCGGCTCTCATGTTGGCTGCTAAGCGGAATGATAGGGTGAGGGGGCGTACTAGAATTCTAGTTGTTTCAATTAGAACTAGGAAGGGGTTTAGTCAGTCCGGCGCCCCGTCAGGAAGGAAATGGGCTGTTGATTTTTTAGGGCTATTAGAGAATCTGGAGATAATTAGTCTTAATCAGATAGGGAGACCTAGAGCCAGGGTGAAAATTAGATGTCTTGATGTACTGAAAGTGTAAGGAACTAACCCTATTAAGTTTACTATGATGAGCAGGAAGAAAATGGCAGAGAGTGTGGTGGATAGACCTTTTAAGTGGAGACCTGATGTTCGTGACAGTTGAGTAAAAATGGTGTTTTTAATGGGGGATTTAAAAGTGGTAATACGTGAATTTATTACTCAAAAGGATGATTGAACTAAAAGAAGAATTAGGGTGTTGGTAAGAAGAAATATGGAGTTTGTGGGGAAGAGGGTGTTAAATATGTAAGGGTCAAAAGAAGAGAAGATGTCTGGTATCATGTCAAGACTTGAGGTTGACTCGTTTAAAACTTTGAAGGTTATTAGTTTACTTAACTTAAAGTCTTATGGTTTAATTATAGTGTCTCAAGAATTCGAGATTAGTGGATTGGCGATAAAGAAGATAAAATATGCTGCTGTAAAAAATTGACCAATTGTGATGAAGGGGTCCTCCACTTGGCGGCCCCCAATTCATGTGAGGATTAATCAGGATGCTACTAATATTCAGAATAGGAGTTGGTTTAAGGGGTAGAAGGCTAATCTTCGTTTATTTATGTTGTGTGTAAGAGGAGGAATAAAAAGAATCAAAATGGCTGCAAATAAAGCTATAACTCCACCTAGTTTATTGGGAATGGATCGTAGAATTGCATAGACTCATAGAAAGTATCATTCTGGTTTGATGTGAATTGGTGTAATTAGAGGATTTGCTATAAGGAAATTTTCTGGGTCTGTAAATAGGTTGGGTTCAAATAGTACTAGAAGTGTTAGTCCTAAAATTGCTAATGTGTATCCTAGGGCATCTTTGATGGAGTAGTAAGGGTGGAATGGGACTCGGTCTGAATCAGCATTTACTCCGATCGGGTTATTGGATCCTGACTGGTGAAGAAATGTGATGTGGAGAATAGTAGCCGCCATAATAGCAAATGGGAGGATGAAATGAAATGTAAAGAATCGATTTAGAGTGGCGTTGTCTACGGCAAATCCGCCTCAGATTCATTCAACTAGGGAATTTCCAATATAGGGGATAGCTGAGAATAGGTTGGTAATTACTGTGGCCCCTCAGAATCTTATTTGTCCTCAGGGTAGAACATAACCTATGAAGGCAGTGGCCATGGTAAGAAGGAATAGGATAACTCCGATGTTTCAGGTTTCCCTGAGGGTGTAGGATCCGTAGTATAGTCCTCGCCCCGCATGAAGATAAATAAATAGGAAGAATATTGAAGCTCCATTTGCGTGAATGGATCGGAGTAATCAACCATAGTTTACGTCTCGGGAGATATGTGCTGCTGATGAGAAGGCTATTTCGATATTTGGTACGTAATGTATTCTTAAGAATAAGCCTGTAATGATTTGAATAACTAGACAAAGGCCTAGGAGGGACCCGTAGTTTCATCAGATAGAAATGTTATTAGGGGCTGGAAGATCAATTAAGGATCTATTAATAATTTTGATGGCAGGGTGGGTGGTTCGGATAGTTTTGAACATATTAATTAAATGGGCGAAGAGGCCCTTTTGACCGGGTGGTTATTTTTACTACAATAATTATTGTTAGTAGTAGAATTAGAGCTAGAAGAATAAGGAAGGGGGCTCTGTTTTTTAGGTATAGAATTGAATTTCCTTGATAGAATTCTGATAATATGGGAATTTTAATGTTAGTAATATATGTGAGAGTAATAAATGTAAGAAGGGAAATTAATCTATATGCTGTGTTATTAGAGCTTGTTATTTGTTGATTGGGTGTTAGGGCTAAGAAGTAGGCAAATATCACAAGTATACCACCAACATAGATTAGAAAAATAAGAAAAGCAAATCAGGAGCTTATAAATGATGCAAAAGTGGTTGATAGTAGTAGTGCTATTATTAGGATGTTTATCCCTAAGATAATTGGTGTGGAGGCTAAGTATAATATACATGTTGAGGTAATTATTATTAATATATATATAGTTAAAGTCATTTATAACTGTAAGAATTGAACTTAATCTTTAGGCTTCAAAGGCCTTCGTGCACTTTACACTAAGTTATATATGAGCCTCATCAGTAGATACATAAATATAGGCAGATTCATACTACATCAACAAAATGTCAATATCATGCAGCGGCTTCAAATCCAAAATGGTGGCCTGCAGAGAAATGGTGAGCTCATGTTCGAATTAAGCATACTAGGAGGAATGAGGATCCAATAAGAACGTGGAGGCCATGAAATCCCGTGGTTACGAAAAATGTTGTTCCATACACCCTGTCTGCAATGGTAAATGGAGCTGCTATGTATTCACTCGCTTGAAGAAATGTGAAGTAGGCACCTAAGGCCACTGTAATAATAAGGGCTTGAATAGCATTTGTTCGTCTACCTTCTATTAATCTGTGATGAGCTCAGGTGACTGTAACCCCGGATGTTAATAGAACTGCTGTATTTAATAATGGAACACTAAATGGGTTAATGGGGTGAATGCCTGTGGGTGGTCAGCAGCACCCGATCTCGGGCGTGGGAGATAAACTTCTATGAAAGAATGCTCAGAAGAAAGCAAAAAAGAATATTACTTCCGAGGTAATAAATAGAATTATACCTCAGCGTAAACCTGTAGTGACATGTGAGGTGTGGTGGCCTAGGAATGTAGCCTCTCGCACGACATCCCGTCATCATTGAATTATGGATAGGATGATTAGTAGGGCGGCAATTAGTAGGCAGGTGATTCCGTGATTGTGAAATCATCTGGCTAGACCAATAGTTAGGGTAAAGGCTCCTATGGATGAGGTTAAGGGTCATGGGCTGTATTCAACAAGATGGAATGGTTGGCGAATCATCTATGTTTTTTAAAATTTATTAATCTTTTTACTTGGAAGGTAAATGTACTTATATACTAAAAACATACAAGAGGGCATGGCCCGTTTTTAAATTTACAGTTTAATGTTTAGTCTCGACCATCTTGTAAAGATCATTTTCATGAGAATTCAGTGGATGAGATGTTATACTTTGTTTTTGAGAGGAAAGAATGATTTTCTGTTCATCAAAAAGTGGAGGCAAGAACGGAAATTGATATTCAGAATGATACGATTGCTAGGATTCATCTTATGGGGGATAGGTGGGGCATAGAAATACACCATGGGTAATTATGTCTCGACAAGGCATTGTTATGTTTTAACTAGTATTTCTATTAGTTAAAATTTGAAATTCATTTTATGAAGGATTTTGTATTAATAGCTTCTACAGCAATTGGTATGAATGAATGGTTGGCGCCACAGATTTCTGAGCATTGACCATAAAAAATTCCAGGTTGAGTTGTAGTAAATCCGATTTGGTTGAGTCGTCCTGGGACGGCATCAACTTTTACTCCTAGGGCAGGTACTGTTCAGGAGTGAATAACATCTGCAGCAGTAATTAGTATCCGGACTTCGAGTTGTATTGGCACTACTACGCGATTATCAACTTCCAGGAGACGATAGTCCCCTGGTATTAGACCTGACGTGGGGATTATATATGCATCTATTTCTACATTTATGAAGTCTGTATATTCATAGCTTCAGTATCATTGGTGACCAATAGTTTTTACGGTTAGAGAGGGTTGTCTAATTTCGTCTGTGATATACAGGATTCGTAGAGAGGGTAGAGCAAGTATTAGGAGAATGAGGGCGGGCAAGATAGTTCATACTGTTTCTACTGTCTGGGCCTCTAAAATGTATCGGTTTACGTGTGTATTAAGTATTAAGGCTATTAGAGCATAACCTACAACTGTAAGCACTAAAGTTAAAACTAGTAATGTATGGTCATGGAATGAGATTAATTGAAGTATGACAGAAGATGCGGCGTCTTGAAATATTATTTGACCTCAGTTTGGCATTCTAAGCGAGCTAATATATAGCATGGGCCTAATTAACAAATAGGTGCCTTTGGCATTCACTTAATCGAGGGTATATGATAATTCCTGTCTCTCTAAGATTGTGTAAATCTAGAGGGAGGGTGGAATCTGATCATTCTAGGGCTGAAGGTATGTGAGGTCTTGCAATTACTCTTCGTTGAGAAGCAAATGCTTCTCATAGAATGAAGATGAAAAGTATCAGCGCCACAAAGGATAGAAGAGACCCAAATGATGAAACTACATTTCATTTTATAAATGCATCTGGGTAGTCCGAATATCGTCGTGGTATTCCACTTAAGCCTAAAAAGTGCTGAGGAAAGAAAGTGGTATTTACTCCTAGGAATATTAGGAAGAATTGTGCATTGGCTCATCGGTTGTGGAGGGTCAGTCCAGTTAATAGGGGAAATCAATGTGTAAATGCGGCAAAGATAGCAAATACAGCTCCCATTCTTAGCACGTAATGGAAGTGGGCAACCACATAATAAGTGTCATGAAGAATGATATCTAAGGAGGAATTTGATAAAATAATACCTGTTAAGCCTCCGGTAGTAAATAGGAAAATGAATCCCAGAGCTCATAAAATAGGTGTTTCGTATTTGATTTTTGACCCATGAAGGGTTGCTAGTCATCTGAATACTTTAATTCCCGTAGGAACAGCAATAATTATAGTTGCTGCAGTGAAGTATGCTCGTGTATCCACGTCTAAACCTACTGTGAATATGTGGTGGGCTCATACGATAAATCCAAGTACAGCGATTCCTAGTATAGCGTAAATTATTCCTAGGGCTCCAAAGGGCTCTAGTTTTGCAGTATAATGACTTACGATGTGAGAGATTGCTCCAAATCCTGGGAGGATTAAAATATATACTTCAGGGTGTCCAAAGAATCAAAATAGATGTTGGTATAAAATTGGGTCTCCACCGCCGGCTGGGTCGAAGAATGATGTATTGAGATTTCGGTCTGTTAAGAGTATAGTGATAGCTCCGGCTAGGACTGGAAGGGAAAGGAGAAGTAAAACTACTGTAATAATTACAGCTCATACAAATAAAGGAATTCGTTCGAGTCGTAAGCCCCTTCATCGTATATTGATAACGGTTGTAATAAAGTTAAGGGCTCCTAGAATCGAGGATGCCCCTGCTAGGTGAAGTGAGAAAATGGCTAGGTCAACAGAGGGTCCAGCATGGGCCAGGTTTCTTGATAGAGGGGGGTATACAGTTCATCCTGTGCCAGCTCCTTTTTCAACCGCTGCTGATGAGACCAGAAGAATTAAGGAGGGGGGAAGTAGTCAAAATCTTATATTATTTAGACGTGGAAATGCTATATCTGGGGCGCCTAATATCAGAGGTAGGAGTCAATTTCCGAAACCTCCAATAAATACTGGTATAACTAGGAAAAAGATTATTACAAATGCATGGGCGGTAACAATTGTGTTATATAATTGGTCCCTACCGAGAAATGCTCCCGGTTGTCTTAGTTCAATTCGGATGAGAAGGCTTATTCCAGCACCAATTATACCGGCTCAAATGCCGAGGATAAAATATAAAGTTCCAATATCTTTGTGATTGGTTGAGTAAAATCATCGCAT